ATAGTCTTTTTTTTAGCTTAGGACAAAGCAATGTATGTGTGGTTTAAGATAATTTATTTAAGGAATAGAAATATACAGGACTCTATATCCGAGAGAAAGCAATAGGAAAAAAATCAAACATTTCCTTATTATAGAGTTGTAAACAAAAGGAAAGAGATCTAAAAGAAAAAAGATTCTTTTTTTCTAAGATTCCCCTTTTCGTCCACTTAATATCGTATTTTTATTCAAGGAATATTTACTTTGATATTATATTGGTCCGCCAATCTTCTTAATTCATCAATTCATAATTTCAATAAGATATATGTTTACGGTGTGTGAGTAAATAAAAAACCGTAGAACCAATTCTACTTTACAGTTGATTTTATTCAACAATTGACAAAAAAAAATATTTAATTAATAAATTAATTAATAAATTGCATGAACTTAGATCAATCAAATAATGACATTTATATCCAACAATAGGACTTAATTAATTTAAATTTAATTTGCCCGTTTAGATTAGATTGTATTCGGTTGGAATGATGATAACGAAAACGGAAGGAAGAAAAAAATTTACAAAACAAAAAAATGGGATTCCTAAAAAAATAGATTGATTCTCGAATCTGATTGAATTTAATGGTTTACGTTATGAAAGAAAGATATGTATATGTGATATTAGATATTGACTAGTTATATATGAATTAAAGATATATTTCATTTCCCCTACTACTGTAGGGGGGGGTTAACAGAAGTCCTTTCGTCTCGTTTCGACTGTGACTTGCCTGAGTAAACAGATGAAATCAAGAAAAGATGAAAGAATTTTGAAATAACAGTTCGGAAACAAGAAATGGAAAAACGAGAATTCTATGGATTCTCGAAGACTCTGTGGATAGAAACGAAAAAGGATATATCGAAGTAGTTCTGATAATTCAATAATATTATTACTATTACTTAAATACTTAAATTCGAAGTTCTTAGTTACTTCGACTAGATTAATCCGAATAATTAAGTCATAATTCATTGGTTGATTGTATCATTAACCATTTCTTTTTGTTGGTACGAGGAACTTATCATGAATCCACTGATTTCTGCTGCTTCCGTTATTGCTGCTGGATTGGCCGTAGGGCTTGCTTCTATCGGACCCGGAGTTGGTCAAGGGACTGCTGCGGGTCAAGCCGTAGAGGGTATCGCAAGACAGCCCGAGGCAGAGGGAAAGATACGAGGTACTCTATTGCTTAGTCTAGCTTTTATGGAAGCTTTAACAATTTATGGATTGGTTGTAGCATTAGCACTTTTATTTGCGAATCCTTTTGTTTAATCTTAGAAATAGGAAAAATACATATTTTTTCCTATTTTATTGCCGTGTACTTGTCGTTTGCCTTTTTCAAATTAGATCAAGATTTCACTCCTATAATTACTTATTCGTTGAGAAAATAACCTATGAACGGGAAGGGATGATTTGCAGATGAGGAATTAGTATACCAATTCGCTTTCATCCTTCCCGTTCGTAGTACAGGGGAAAGTCTTTTAGGGTGGTGTTCAAACAGGAAAGGGGTAGTTCATACTTTATAACTATAAATAAAAGAAATTCTAACTCGAATATTTTTCGACTCGATTTCAAAAAAAAAGAGGGGCAAAGTGATAGGAAAAGAACTTTGGTCGATTTTTTAGTCTATCTATAAGAGGAGATTATATGAAAAATGTAACCGATTCTTTCGTTTCTTTAGGTCACTGGCCATCTGCCGGGAGTTTCGGATTTAATACCGATATTTTAGCAACAAATCCAATAAATCTAAGTGTAGTGATTGGTGTATTGATCTTTTTTGGAAAGGGAGTGTGTGTGAGTTGTTTATTTCAAGAATAGGCTGGATCCAACCAGCTGTACCCTTTTCCGTTATAACTAGGAAAGAAAGGTGCATGATCTTTCGAATTACTTCTGAAGAAATTAATAAATTATATGTAAGAACCATCACATTTCGTGATTAATGGGCAAATCCACTTTGATTCTCTAGCAACCAATAATGTGGGATTGTTAAGATGGTTAAAGCAAATCGTTTGAAGTCTAGACACAGCACGGTACTCTTTCTACCACTATGTTAATATAGAGATCGTTTTCAAATGAATATTTTATCGATATAGGACACTCATCTTGATAAAATAAATAGAACCGCTTATTCTAAAAATAAGCATTTTCCCCATTTTATCTAATGCTGAATCGACGACCTATGCCTTAATGTATATGTATAAATAAGAAAAATCTTTTGGATTTGAACTGAAGAAAAAAAAAAAGAAACAATTTTGCTGACAATTACCTATTTTTTTATTTTGTCAGAAGAGTCCTCCAAATATTTTGGTTTTGCATTACATTCGTGTTTTTTTTTTACTTTTTTGGACTATGAATAAAGAAGAGAGGATAGGCTCATTACATTCATAAAATAAGCTATGAGAATTTACCAAGTAATTGAGCGTGAGAGCCAAATGAATCGAAAGATTCATGTTTGGTTTGGGAAGGGATTATGGA